ACTATTCTAAATAGTAATTATTCTAAATGGAAATTCTTATTACTATTCCTCCCTATCTGTTTAATTCTTTTACTATTTCATTTTTCATTGGTTAATTAGAATTAATATTAATATATTAGAATTAGATTTAATATTTTTTATTATTCTTTTATTCTTTTTATATTGAGTCTTTTTAATATTTGCAAAAATAAAAAAAAAAGAGATCGTTGGAACAATCCATATTCGTGATGCAACTGTTGTTACATTAGATCCCCCCAAGAGTTCTTTCCTTATGGAACTACAATAAAAAACAAATTAATATGGAAAGAATAGAGAATCTAAAAGGGTAATAGGAGTTGCTCTTCTTTGAATCGAGTTGGCCCCGAAAGCAAATTGAAATAAAGAAATAAAATAAGAATCAAATGAAAATATTCAATATTTTTAAATTTTTTGAAAAAGTCAAGGTTTTCTTTTTTTTTAGTGTCCGTCTATAATGACTGATAAATCAAGAACTTTCAATTGGAACTAAACGAATTATTGAAATTCTTTTTTCTTACCGTCGTATCTCGATTGAGACTTAGGTAAATGTTTTATTCATATAATAAATGTAGTAAAATAGTAAAAGAACCTATCTAATTTAGCTCTTTCATGCCTATTCTAACTAGTTATTTTGGTTTTTTACTGGCTGCTTCAACTATAACCCCAGCTCTATTTATTGGTTTAAACAAGATACGACTTATTTGAAATGAATGAAATTCAATAAACAATTTACAAAAATAAAAATCAAAGCCTCTCAGAATATTTCATTTCAGGTATTCTATGGTTCCTTCCCCCGTCAATTACCAATTCCTGGTCATTGAGATTCACGGATAATTCGGATTAATATTTAGGGATAGATCTTACCTCTCTTTTTATTCCCTAAAACAAATTGAAATGATTGAAGTTTTTCTATTCGGAATCGTCTTAGGTCTAATTCCTATTACTTTAACAGGATTATTTGTAACTGCATATTTACAATACAGGCGCGGTGATCAGTTGGACCTTTGATTGAGTAACATCTCTTTTTTTGATTGACCTCCTCCTTGTAGGAGGTCAATTTTAAGTTGCAATTCTACTTTGTTTTGTTAAGTTCTTTCATTGTAATTCGACATAACATAAATAGAATCACGCTCTGTAGGATTTGAACCTACGACATCGGGTTTTGGAGACCCGCGTTCTACCGAGCTGAACTAAGAGCGCTTTCTTAGATCCTATAACAATAGATATCTAAAAGTAGATACAATTGTAAAGAAATAAAGAAAAGGATTTTTTTATCCCCGAGGCTTTTTGGGTACATATAGTATGTAAAAATGAAAGATTATGTCCAAAATTTCCTGATCTTACTCAATGAATCTCTCGTAAGTGTCTATAGGAGAGAGAATAGGTAGGGATGACAGGATTTGAACCTGCGACATTTTGTACCCAAAACAAACGCGCTACCAAGCTGCGCTACATCCCTTTGAAAATTGTTATACAGTGTGTCATTGTAGAAAATCCATGTCTTGTTTTCCACATCCTTCTTTTTTACTCTACCTATCTATATAGGTAGAGAATGTTCTTGTCATTCTTTTTAGGAGACGGCAAAATTGAATCTGCTGGGTCATTGTACATATGCATTTTAGTTAGTAATTCCTAATTCTAATTTCATTTCAAGCAAAAACAAATGATCTTGAACTAAAATATCGGGTTATCTATGTTATTAGAATAGCGAACTAGGACTATATATGTATTACAATAACAATATACAATACAAAAAAAATAAATAAGAAAAAAAATATAAAAAAAAAAGAAGAAGGAGGATTTTCAATGCGAGATATAAAAACATATCTCTCAACGGCACCTGTGCTAACCACTTTATGGTTTGGGTCTTTAGCAGGTCTATTGATAGAAATTAATCGTTTATTTCCAGATGCCTTGTCATTCCCCTTTTTTTCATCCTGATTGAATTCTTGTATTGATCTGTTAAAAAATGAAGAAGATTTGAGATACAATTCTACGTAACATGGCTCCAAATTGCTCCCTTTTTATTTTCTATCCTAATCTATCCTAAAAAAAAAGAAAGAGAAAGAGTGTATCGAACCTCAGTCAAAATACAGTTAGATTTTGGGGGAAAAGAAATGTGGATCCAGTCTAGGGGCGGTTCCACAAAATTATAACATAGAAATAAGAAAATACTGAGATTAGTATAGAAATGATTCATAGTTAGAAAAAATTGTATTAATTAATTATTACGATATTCTTAATATTCTTCTATTAATGAATATGACTCTTTTTCTTTGTAGTTCTTTATAGTTATAGTATTATAGTAATTAATAGTAATTATATTTTAAAGTATAGTACTTCGAAGTCATTCGAATTAGAATAATTCAAAAAAGAAAATAGTTAGAAATTCCATTTCTAGTTAATAACTTTTCTTTTTCTTAATATAGTTTAATTTTCATATAGTATAGATATAGAATATAGATTCTTTTTTTATTTTCTTTTTATTTGGTTCGTGGTTCGGATCAAAAAGAAAATGAAGAGAGTTCTAAAGTGAAGTCGATCCAAAATGAAAAGGAGGTTCATGGCCAAGGGTAAAGATATTAGAATTAGAGTGATTTTGGAATGTACCTGTTGTGTTCGAAAGGGTGTCAATAAAGAATTGCCGGGCATTTCTAGATATATTACTCAAAAGAATCGACACAATACACCCAATCGACTAGAATTTAGAAAATTTTGTCGCTATTGTCAAAAGTATACGATTCATGGGGAAATAAAGAAATAGATAGAAAAGAATGCGTGTGTGATTTTTCCAAGTAGTGGGAAGAGTAAGAACTTTACATCTTAACATATATAATACAAACCGAATCCTATTTTGGTCGAATCTTAAATGAATAAGAAAAAAAAGAGGATTCTATTTTATAGATTATTTTATATCGAAGGAATAAACAAACAAGGAATAAGCAAACCATGGATAAATCCAAACAACCTTTTCGTAAATCCAAGCGATCTTTTCGTAGGCGTTTACCCCCAATCGGATCGGGGGATCAAATCGATTATAGAAACATGAGTTTAATTAGTCGATTTCTTAGTGAACAAGGAAAAATCTTATCTAGACGGACGAATAGGTTGACCTTGAAACAACAACGATTAATTACTATTGCTATAAAACAAGCTCGTATTTTATCTTTGTTACCTTTTCGTAATAATGAGAAACAATTGGAGAGAGTGGAGTCGATTCCTAGAACTACGGGTCCTAGAACCAAAAAGAAATAGATAGACTCTTCAAAACTCCAATCGGAACTCAAGCTTATATTAATATTTTGCTAGAAAAAAAAACTAGAATCCAGATTTGATTCTTGTATTCTAAAAAAGTAAAAATGGGGAAGAAATCTTTTTTTCTTGAAAGATGTTCGTTTATTCCTACTACTAAAATCTTAATTTCTTTTTATTCTATCTTCCCGGAGTCCATTCTCCGGGAAATCCTGTTTCAATCATTCTTGTTTCCTGTATAATAGATTAATAGATTCTATTAAGATTCTTTTATTTGATTTGTATTCTTTTTATTAATGATTTTATTTGAAATAATATCAAAACAATTCTTATTCGATAGGGCTATTTGCGCAAGTATTTTACGATTCAGAAGCAATTGTCTTTTGTACAGATTGTGGATGAATAGGCTATAACTATAGAATAGCCTATCCTCACGAGTTACCGCATTTATCCGAGTGATCCACAAACGACGAAAATCTCTCTTTTTCCTGCTCCTATCTCGATGAGAAGAAACCAAAGCTCTCATTCTTTGTTGAGTAGTTGTTCGAGTAAGTCTTGAATGAGCCCCTATAAAAGTTGATGCAAATAAACGAATCTTTTTTCGACGTCTCCGAGCTGTATATCCTCGTTTAACTCTGGTCATTGAATCAAATGAAACTTTCTTGAATAACTAATTGATTTCTCTTCTTTCAGTCATCCTTTTTCTCCGGTTGATTAATAACAAAACGGATTTTTCCAATATATAAAATCTAAATTCCAATGGCTTTTGCGACTATGACCTTCCCGACCACGATTTTTTCTTTCTTCAAGGTATCTCGTCTGGAAATAATAAATTGACTGCTACTAAAGAAAAAAAAGAAAAAAGAATAGTGGGTTCCCTCGTTTCTATGGCAACTTCTGAAACGGTGAGGTCCTCTCTATACACCGGAGCCTCTTCTTTCATTTCATCAAATTTTCTTGTGAACTTGTATAGTTCACACTCTTTGGCTCTACCCATCCATTTTTAAATTAGAATTCTTTTTTCAATTATAATTCTAAAGTAATAGTTTTTAAAGTAATAGTCCTTTTCACAAAAAAGCTATCCATACAGTGACGGCATTTCATTCTGAAAGTTGGCTAGGTAGCTGACCTTGTTAGTCCGTTTTTTCAAGAAAAGGAATAGGAGCATAACCTTTTTCCTCCGCTTAATGGATAACTATTTGTTACCAATGGAGAATTCCTTATCATCTCAAACGAAGTGATTGGATTTGCACCAATAGAAACCATAAATTCATAACATAATTAGGTAGATGATAGATCTTCATTTTTAGATACTAGTCAATTAAAAGGCCGTGTTCCACCCTATGCTATCCTAATTCATTGGTAGTGGTCGTTGATACTGGAAAAGATTTTTGCATTTCTTCAAACTCATGATCTGAACTGAACGAGTCGCACATACACCCTAGTACATGTTCCTCGACGCTGAGGACATCCTCGAAGAGCGGGAGATTTCGTGACATTTCTTATTGGCTGTCTTGCGTTTCTAATAAGTTGTTTAATGGTTGGCATGGTGTGTCTATAGAATCTCATTCTAGATAGAATAGAGCGGGTTGGCTTAGATCGATCTTAACCTGATGATTGATGATTATGAATGATTTCTATTCACACGGAAAATTCCAATTTTGATAAAGTAATTCGTATATTTATATGGAATCCCCAGTATTTTCATTTTCGATCGCGACAAGATCAACGATGCCATGAGCTTGGGCTTCTGTTGCTGACATAAAAACATCCCTTTCCATATCTTCGGATATAACCCATAAAGGGTTGCCCGTTCTTTGTACATAAACTTTTGTGAGAGTTTCGCGAAGTTTCAATAGTTCTTCTGCTTCCAGGATAAATTCCCCTGCTTGTGCCTCGTAAAAAGAACTAGCAGGTTGGTGAATCATAACCCTGATGATATTGATATAACATCATGAATGGTTCTTCTATCTATATATCGCACGATTGGGTTAAAGTAAGGGGGAATCAAAATAACAATAAAAAAATAGAATTAAACAACCGTACGGGCATCCTTTGTACATTGCATACGGCTCTGCAATGGATTTTCTTTTTTTCGATAGAATTGATTCTATCGAAAAAAAGAAATAGAACCTATACGATCCAAATCATTAAATGATCCATTTACCACCCTTTCTTTCGTAGTAGTTAAAAAGATACTATGATGGTTCTGTTGCTTTATATATTTATCTCGTCTGTGGTTTAGCAATCCCAAAGTTTCTTTTTGATAAGATCCAAGAAGGAGAAAATGATTTTTTCCATTTTTTTGATTCTTTTTCTTATAACATAAAAATAAGAAAGAGACTTCTGGTGTGGAAGAATAATGGTTTGTGACGCTGAAATTGACTCTTGCTTGACACATAAAATCAAATTGGGAATAACCCCTTCTTTCATACTACTATTTCGATACAAAATCTCATGTTAGAAAAAAAACAATAATGGTTTGTTCATATCGAACTCGAAGTGCCATGCTATTATTACTTATTCTTTATTTGATTCATATTCGATACAGCGAAGGCATAGTATTCTTTTTTTTTCTCAAATAAAAAAACTCATTGGCGCCAAGCGTGAGGGAATGCTAGACGTTTGGTGATTTCTCCTCCGACCAGAATGAAAGATCCCATTGAAGCGGCTAATCCCATACATATTGTATGTACATCTGGTAACACAAATTGCATAGTATCATAAATGGCTATTCCTGGTATTACCCATCCACCTGGAGAATTTATAAACAAATAAAGATCCCTAGTATCATCTTCTATGCTGAGATATACCATGAGACCAACAATTTGATTCGAGATCTCGCTATCAACCTCTTGGCCTAAAAAAAGTAATCTTTCTCGATAAAGTCGGTTGATTAGGGCAAAATTGTATCCCTGAGGAACCGTACGTGCACCTTTGGATGCATACGGTTCGAAAGAATTGCGAAAAAAAAATCAATGTGTCGATTCCAATCCTATTTCTTTTTTTTTTTTAACATGAGTTTGTCCCCTTCCCCTTACCTCTATTCTATAATGTAGAAAATCAAAAAGAATTTTATGAACTTATTGAACTAACTTCTCATTGATGTATTGTTTCATCGAAATTCAAATTACGATGTAATTTTCTTGTTCCTGAATGGGCCCTTTCAATTCTTTTAGGTTCTTGTTCTACTCCGGGGGAAGATTTGCCCGAATTCCATTTGCGCATATAGGTCAAATGATTCCAGTACCACTTCTTTTTTTTCAATTGTTTCATACCTTTCCCCAAAATATTCGATGTATTAATCATACTACTCCATTGGTAGGCAGTTTGATATTATCCCTATAGTAAGTCTAAGAATAGTCTATTCTATATTAGAAAAGCGGTAATTGTGTAATCATAATCATCATATATTCTACATAATAGATTCTATATTCTAAGATTCTATTTCTATTAGATATTATAGTAAGTTATATTAGATTCATAATATTCATATTCTATTTAATTACTAATCTCCTAATTTATGAATAATTTCATTAAATGTCTATTTTCTTTTTATTTATTATATTATTTATTTAATATTTCTTATTTAAATATCTAATATTATTTTAAATATCTAATATTATGAGATTTTTTCTATTTAATATTTCTGATTTATATTACTACATTTTACACTACCATTTTTACTCTTACCATTTTCAATTTGGTATTATATGAACGGAGCCTGGATACTTTATTTTATCAGTCCAAGTAAACCATCAATTATTTGAATTGATAATATTGATCCCCAATAGGAATTATTGTGCTTCACGCTCCAAATTATTGATGGTTCAATCAATAGAATATCCAATATCTATTTATTGGATTGGGCGAAACAGAGAATACTCGATCGGGGGAGATAACGGGGAAATACCATATGACCAATATGTCTGACAAGTCGCACTATACGTCAACCCAAGCTGCATCTTCCTCTCCAGGACTCCGAAAAGGTACTTTTGGAACACCAATGGGCATTAAGATAAATCAAAAAAATGAAGTACTATACTTTACTTTAATATGAAAACGTAACAATGGTTTTATTGTCTTCATCATTTTTTCTCTTTCTTTTATATTTTTATATTCTATATATTTCTATATTCTATATATATTTTAATATTTTATTTTCTATCTTATATAATCTTATTCTTATATTATCTTATTATATTATATACACTCATATATATATATTAT